AAAAATCACGCTCTGTAGGATTTGAACCTACGACATCGGGTTTTGGAGACCCACGTTCTACCGAGCTGAACTAAGAGCGCTTTATTATCAGAATAGAAAAGACTGTAAAGAAAAGGATTCTTTTTCTAACACTAATCCATTTTTTTTAGATGTATATTATTCTTATAGTTTCAAAAAAATGAATGATTTCATGCAATTTGAATCGATCTACATCGATTCCTCGTTACTGCTCAAAAGAGCAGTAATAGGTAGGGATGACAGGATTCGAACCTGTGACTTTTTGTACCCAAAACAAACGCGCTACCAAGCTGCGCCACATCCCTTCAATTGTTCTATAGTGTCATTGTAAAGAATTCCTGTCTTGTTTTCCACATCCCGATTTCCTCCATTGGGAAACACAATTTTGCTACCCATTTCGTCTTTTTGGTCTCATTTAACATATAATAATAAGAAAAGGAAAAGACTTATGATAATTCTATTTATATATAATCTATACGAAATACAGAACCCATCATAAAAATAAATGAGTATTTTTGGAACTACTCGCTAAGAGGGGATGCATTTTTTTCTGTTTTAATTGAAAATCATATGGATCATTATATTATCTCAATTTTAATTTGAGATTCTATGTACAACTCTAAGCGGCCCTTAACTACATATGCATCTGATCCTATATGCATTATCTTTATGTATTACAATAAAAAAGGAGGTTTTTCAATGCGAGATCTAAAAACATATCTCTCCGTGGCCCCAGTACTAAGTACACTATGGTTCGGGGCTTTAGCAGGTCTATTGATAGAGATTAATCGTTTTTTCCCAGATGCGTTGACATTCCCCTTTTTTTCATTCTAGTTATCGACATCGGAAGGAATGAAGAAGATTAGAGATACAATCAAATATCTGTGACTAATCAACCACCCGCCCCCTTTTCTCTTTTTTCCCTTTTTTTTCTAATTTTTAAAATAAGGGATGAAAGAGAAAGAATAAAAGTGGATTCAACGTTTGCCAGACTCGGGTTCATGAATTAAATGAATATTAATACTGGGGGTAGAGTAGGAAAATGTGGTTCTAGGGCAAGAATACAAGATCTTTAACTGCAATACCGTACTTCGGGTTGAAATAGAGTTTCGAAATCGTTGTCTTACTTATTATTTACTATGGCTTTGCTTTAATTTATTAGTACTTTATTGATTTTGATCTTTTAGAGTTGGATTTCAAGTTAGTAACTTCTATATTTTTCCTTCCTTTCTTTTTCTTTGTTTCGAATCAAAATAGAAGAGTTGAGTAAATCAAAAACCGAAGGAGGTTCATGGCCAAGAGGAAAGATGCGCGAGTAACGGTGATTTTGGAATGTACCAGTTGTATCCGAAACGGTGGTAAGAAGTTACCAACGGGCATTTCCAGATATATTACTCAAAAGAATCGGCACAATACGCCCAATCGATTAGAATTGAGAAAATTCTGTCCCTATTGTTACAAACATATGATTCATGGGGAAATAAAGAAATAGATCGAACCGGGTATGTCTTATCCTTGAAGGGGGAAAAATGACATTATATAGAACATATTGAAATATAAATAGAACATATTTTATTTAAAATTTAAATAAATAAAAAATCCTATTTTGAGTTAAAATGACAATTAACAAATAGGATTTTTGGGATAAGAAATAAACTAAACAAACAAACCATGGATAAATCCAAGCGACCTTTTCTTAAATCCAAGCGATCTTTTCGTAGGCGTTTGCCCCCGATTCAATCGGGGGATCGAATTGATTATAGAAACATGAGTTTAATTAGTCGATTTATTAGTGAACAGGGAAAAATATTATCTAGACGAGTGAATAGATTGACCTTGAAACAACAACGATTAATTACTATTGCTATAAAACAAGCTCGTATTTTATCTTTGTTACCTTTTCTGAATAATGAGAAACAATTTGAAAGAGTTGAGTCGACCACTAGAACTACTGGTCTTAGAACCAGAACTAAATAGGCTTATTTTTTCTTCACTTGAATCAGAATTCCAATCCGAACTCAAAAGCGAATTGGTGTTTTATTCGACAAATCCGAGAATACAGATTTGATTCTCGTGTCGGAAGAAAAAAACGAAGCGGAAAAAAAAAAAGATTTTTTTTATTAAATGTGTTCGTTCATTTTGACTACTTTAGCTTAGCATATTTTCTCATAGTAATTGTGACTCCACCTTCCCGGAGTTCATTCTCCGGGGAACTTCATTTAAATTATTCCGGTGTATTCTTTACAATCTACTTCTTTTCTGATTTCGTTGGAAATCATATAAAGACAATTCCTATTTGATATAGCTATTTGGGCCAGTATTTTACGATTAAGAAGCAACTGTCTCTTGTATAGATCATGTATTAATTTACTATAACTATAGGATACTCCCCTTTCTCGAATTACTGCGTTTATCCGAGTGATCCACAAACGACGAAAATTTCTCTTTTGCTTATCCCTATCCCGATGAGACGAAACCAAAG